GAATACAAAGATTCTATTGCATGGATTTTGGATAAATACATATATCTCTAGATATAGAAGATTTGAAATAGAAAATCTACGACTCAAATGCTTCTATTGTTGTCTTGGATCCACAATGATATCTATGGATCCTTAGGATTGGTATATTCTTTAATCTATCCTGTAGTTTCCCTGAATCAAGCGAAGTATCACAAATCTTTCGACCCATCCTGTATATTGTCTTTTTCGTTCCGTGTTGGAATAGAACCTTAATTTATTACTTGTTATTAGTTAGTTATTAGACGAGATTTTACGAAAAAATTCTTTCTAGGAGAGAACAAATATTTCTTTTTTTTATTCGATGCGAAGACATAGGAAAACCCACTTTTTATCATTCTATTTAATTTAGAATGAAAAGGGATTCCATCCTATTCATATCCTATTCATATATAGTGAAGTCTTACCTCCGGATTCCCACAAAAGAGAATCCTTTTTCACACTTCTTATTACTAGTGATTCAATTTCTATGTTTAGTCTGATAGAAAATAAGATATTCAAATCAAAATAAAGAATTGTGGATCGAATGACTATTCATCTATTGTATTTTTATGCAAATAGGGGGCAAGAAAACTCTATGGAAAGATGGTGGTTTAATTCGATGGTGTTTAAGAAGGAGTTAGAACGCAGGTATGCGATAAAGAAATCAACGAACAATCTTGGTCCTATTGAAAATACTAGTGAAAGTGAAGATCCGAATAGAAAAGGTCGGGCTAAAAACATTCATAGTTGGAGGGGTCGTGACAATTCTAGTTACAGTAATGCCGATCATTTATTTGGCGTCAAAGACATTCGGAATTTCCTCTCTGATGATCCTTTTTTAGTTAGGGATAGTAATGGAGACAGTTATTCTATCTATTTTGATATTGAAAATCTTAGTTTTGAGATTGACAACGATTTTCTGAGTGAACTAGAAAGTTCTTTGAGTGAAGATTCCTTATACAATCGTTACATGTATGATACTCTATCTAGTTGGAATAATCACATTACTAGTTGCATTGACAGTTATCTTCAGTCTAAAATCGGTATTGATACGCCCATTGGAGATGATAGTAGTGACATTGGAGGTCATAGTAGTGACAGTTACATTTCTAGGTGTATTTTTGATAAACGTAGAACTAGTAGTGAAAGCGGGAGGTCCGATATACGAAACCACGCGAAGAGTAGTGATTTAACTCTAAGAAAAGAGTCGAATGATCTCGATGCAACTCAAAACTACAAGTGTTTGTGGATTCTATGCGACAATTGTTATACATTAAATTATAAGAGATTTTTGAAATCACAAATGAAGACATGTGAACAATGTGGATATCATTTTCGAATGAGTAGTTCAGAAAGAATCGAAATTTTGATCGACCCCGGTACTTGGGATCCTATGGATGAAGACATATCCTCTCTGGATGCCATTGGATTTGATTCGGGGGAGGGGCCTTATAAAGATCTTTCTTATAAAGATCGTATTGATTCTTATCGAAGAACGACAGGATTAAATGAGGCTGTTCAAACAGGCGTAGGTCAACTAAATGGTATTCCCGTAGCAATTGGGGTTATGGAGTTTGAGTTTATGGGGGGCAGTATGGGATCCGCAGTCGGGGAGAAAATCACCCGTTTGATTGAGTACGCTACCAATCAATTTCTACCTCTTATTATAGTGTGCGCTTCGGGTGGGGCGCGCATGCAAGAAGGAAGTTTGAGCTTGATGCAAATGGCTAAAATATCGTCTGCCTTATATGATTATCAATCCAATAAAAAGTTATTTTATGTATCAATCCTTACATCTCCTACTACTGGTGGGGTAACAGCTAGTTTTGGTATGTTGGGAGATATCATTATTGCCGAACCCAATTGCTACATTGCATTTGCGGGTAAAAGAGTAATTGAACAAACATTGAAGCAAACAGTACCTGAAGGTTCACAAGAGGCTGAAAATTTATTCCAGAAGGGCTTATTGGACCTAATCGTACCACGTAAGCTTTTAAAAGGCGTTCTGAGTGAGTTATTGAAGCTCCACGACTTCTTTCCTTTGAATTCCAATTCAATCAAGTAGAGCGCACTAAGTTCCATTATTTTATTTGTAGCAAACAAGTAGTTAGCTTATCGGAATCAAAGTAAATAAGAATGGAGTTCTCTTTGGTGACCTAAGATCTAATTGTAGAAAGAATCAAAAGTTACGGATAACTCTTTTTTTTTTACCTAGATTTCCCGATTACTAATTAAGAAGTCTCTATCAACAAGATAAAAGCGTGAGTTCTTCCTTTCGTGAAATTAGGCAAATAAAACGAATTTCGTCTTACGTATAGAATCAAATTCAAATATAGAAAAGATAGATATATAGTTTTGTATCTTTCTCCATCTCCCGAAAATCCCATTTTCACTAAAAATCCCGGTTGTGTCGCATTCTAACGAATCTTTCGATAATTTGTAAGAAACTCTTTCTTTATTAAATTAGAAGACAAGAACAAAA